ACTGAGTTAAAAGGGCCTTTTTTATTTAATTCCGGAATTATTCACTATGTGGATAAAATATCTATATGTACATATATTATAAACATAAGTATATATGCATTAAGTACGTGCAGTAGATACATAGTGTCTAGTGGCTCATTGTTGAATAATAAAATGGATTTACCTAGGAAGTCTAGGAGAAAATGCAATGAATTGTTTCAAGACCGACTCGAATAGAAATAAATTCAATTGAAATAATTAAAAAAAAAAAAAAAAATACTACTACTAGATTTCTAATGTCGATTCTACTGAATAATTCGTCAATGATGAATAAAAAACAATTCTATGCAATTCTGAAAGGGGGAAAGATCCCTCGGCTAGAATCATTTGATTATATTGACAATTTCAAAAAACGGATCATACTATGATCATAGTATGATGGCCGTTGGTCAAGCGGGCCCCCATCGTCTAGTGGTTTAGGACATCTCTCTTTCAAGGAGGCAGCGGGGATTCGAATTCCCCTGGGGGTAGGGTACTACGAAAGGAAATTGATCATGGATTACCAATAAGTCGAAAATTGATTCTTCCTGGGTCGATGCCCGAGCGGTTAATGGGGACGGACTGTAAATTCGTTGGCAATATGTCTACGCTGGTTCAAATCCAGCTCGGCCCAATAATTCGCCAATCCGCCATGAGATGATATAACTCCCTTTGTACTTCAGAAATACCCGATCCGGAGATAAAAAAGAATCAAATTTTCTGCTAGATCCCGTATTTCCCTGGGATTGTAGTTCAATTGGTCAGAGCACCGCCCTGTCAAGGCGGAAGCTGCGGGTTCGAGCCCCGTCAGTCCCGACGGATCCAATAAATATATCAAAAAATCTCTCCCTTTTTCTGAAGGGGACCGGGGGAAGAATTCCATTGTCAAAGCAAAGGGGAAATCCTTATTTCTTTTTTCTTTCCTTTTGGTAGGAGAAAGACATATGCGGTTGGATTAGTACAATTATTGGTAGCATTATAGTCAGTATTCCAAGAAATGCTGGCTTTTTCGATTGCCCCCGATGCATGTAATGGAATCGAGTACTATACTTTTTTGAGGCGCGCATACACAAAAGGAATTCCTTTCTTGTCCAATACAAAATTGAATATAAGAAAATACTTTCCAGAAAAAACAAAAAAAAAACAATTTATTTTTCTGGCTACGGATTTATGGAACCTGACTTACTAGTTTGAAGTTGCAAAATAGATTTCATGCAAATTGCACACTGAGCTTTTGGTATAGGTGTCCCGGGGCTAATAATCTACGAAGAAAGGAGGGGGAAGGACAGATCAACCAAAGATCCTACTCCTCTTAGAAAGGCGAATGAATCATTTTTCCTATTTTTCATTTTGTTTTAAGGCCCCATCGACGAAAGAACAAATCGGAAAATAGTAAATTTGATGAATATTCATTTTATACGGTCTCATCTTTATCACACTTCTTTGTCTTCCAAGTAAAAAATAGTTTCGTTCTAAACTCCTTTCTTTTTCCATTTAGCTTTTATTGTTTGTTTGGGTTTGTAACTATGTAACCACTGGAAGTGGAAGAGCTATTTGATGAGACTTCATCAGATGATTGTACAAGAAGGAACTAGATAGATTAGAGAGAAAAAAAGAACAGATAATAAAAAATGATAAATAAATAAAGGAATTTTGGGTTAGGTCAGCAATCCAAGTTTGGGGCGGTATGGATAAAAGAACTTCCTATGTTATACTATTCAATTCTCGACGACGAATTTATTTGATAGTTCAGATATTGTTATTCATGATATTGATCTGATTCAAGATCATCGAGAGGTAATATTCATTCATTGAATTTACAGGCCAAAGATTTATCATCTCTATGGGATTAAATCCCGAGTTATTGCGAAGTAAAAAACCGATGAGATTATGGAAGTAAATATTCTTGCATTTATTGCTACTGCACTATTTATTCTAGTTCCTACCGCTTTTCTACTTATCATTTATGTAAAAACAGTCAGTCAAAACGATTAATTATTAACTAATTTGAATGAAACTTGACTTCTTAGTTCTTAGCCAAAATTGACGAAATAAAATGAAAAAGATTCCAATTTCATGTCTTAAATGAAATGAGTGGACTAGAATCGGCAGTATTCTAATAGATAGATAGTATGGTAGAAAGAAATAGATGAATCTTTCTACCATACTATTTATTAGTTAGATTCTTGTTATAAAGCTGCCCCCTGGAATAAAATAAAGATAGAGGCTGCATTTGATATGGATCTATATATCAATCTACAAGATTATCTTGATATATGCGAATATCAATTCCATATATGGGATTGACATAGCATCCAATTCCATTTATTTGCTATATCTATTTGTTCTGATCAATCTGAATTACTCCTATGTCTTATAGTTTGAATTACTATATTTTTTATTTCCAATATGAATCTCGGTATCTATTGAGAGAATCAAATCAATGAAGCAAAAGCGATAGATATAGGCATATTCAAAAAAT